TTGCTGGTTGAGACCACAGGTAAAAATAGTATTTCCAAAAATTGACAAAGTAATATTTCCATTTATTCATCAGAAGAAACGTCCCTTTTAAAGCAAGAATTGATTTTCCTTGATACCTAACATAATGCATGAAAGGATCTTTGAACAACCACAAATTTGCTTGAAAAGCCCTGGGAAAGTCCTCTCTTTTTCCATAGAAATAAATTCGTTCAATAAGGGCTCCAGAAGATGTTGATCGTAAGTGAGAAGATTGGTTACGGAGAAAGAGGAAACCGGATTCATATTCACATACATGAAAAGTATATAGGAAGAAGAATAATCTCTGATTTCTTTTTGATTTTGAAAAAGAAGAACTGGCTTTCTTTGAATTTGAAGTAATAAGACTATCCCAATTATGACACTGATGGAGAAAGAATCTTAATAAATGCAAAGAGGAAGCATCTTTTATCCAATAGCGAAGAGCCTGAACTAATATTTCCAGATGGGCTGGGTAAGGTATTAGTATATCTAATACATAATTTAAATGTGAAAAGTTGTCCTCTAAAAAAGAAAATATTGAATGAATTGATCGTAAATTTTCGGATTGAACTACCCCTTTCCTTTCTAGGGAAGATATTAATCGCAGAGACAATGGAATTTCCATAATGATTGAAGAAACCTCTGACATTATTTGCGAATAAAAATGATTGGTCTGCCCCAAAAAAGGAGTCTGTTTAGAGTCATTAACAGAAAGAATCAAATGATTCTGTTCATACATTCGAATGATTAAACGTTTCACAATAAGTAAGCTGGATTTATTGTCATAACCTGCATTTTCCAACAAAATGGATCTATTTAAACCATGATCATGAGCAAGTACATAAATATACTCCTGAAAGATAAGTGGATATAAGAAGTAGTGTTGTTGAGATCTATCTAGCCCTAAATAGCTTTGGAATTTATCCATTTGAAATTCTATTTAAATGAAAGGTAGAGGATTTTGGGGGTTATAAATGATACATAGTGCGATACAGTCAAAACAAGGTATTATAGTACAAACCGAATAGATACCTCGGATCCAGATAAACTTATCAACAGATTCTCTATCATCTCTTTTTCCATTTTTATTTTAAGTTTTTATGTTCGTTTTCCTTATAGGATGACAAGATGATTAGAAATCCTTTACTTTTTTCAACCCAATCGCTCTTTTGATTTTGGAAATTTATTTATCAATATACTGTTTCTTATACACATACATCTCCATTATTCCATTATAGAATGGAGAGTGGTAATATTTAGGATTCATTAAAAAATCAAGAATATTTTTTCCTGGGAGAAAGCCTTCCCGTATTGGGCACTAATATTTTTTTAACGTCTAATCAGATCGGGTAATCATTCAAATTCAGAATGAAAGCTCGTTGCTTTTTCTTTCCCTATAATAAAAATGAAATTAATTGAAGCCGTGGGGCCCTATCCATTTATTAATTCGACCCAACTTGAAATTGACTTCGGTTTGCTCCCTTTCAATAATTTAAAGAAGGCTTTGTACCGAGCCAGAAAGAATAAAATATTCTCAGAACTCTTAATTGATACGACATGCTATTTTTTCCATTCATTCCCTTTCAGGATCAGTCGCGGTCTTCCAAACTTTACCGATAGTATGGACGAATCCCTCGCTTCATCTAAATGTGTAAAAGATCCTAGCCGCACTTAAAAGCCGAGTACTCTACCATTGAGTTAGCAACCCAAATATAAAAGGGTATGTAGATACAATCAGAATAAAACAAAATTATTAAATTAAAGCATTACTCTACGAAATAAAAAATCTAAAAAAATTTCTACTCTATTAAATTTTTCTACTCTATTTGGAACATAAAAATGACTAAATCAGATCTATTTGGAACATAAAAATGACTAAATCAGAATCAGATGAAAAAAGAAAAAATTGCCCGACCAAAAAAATAAATAAATGTAAAAATGGTAGAACATCCCCTATTTCTATGTTATCCACTTTTCAATCAAAAATCCGGGTATCAAAGCTAATCCAACGAACCCATCATTTGAATCAACAAGTAAAAATAAAAAAGAAAACCTATGGGACGGAAATAAATAGATCTGCTTATCACGATGAATTATATTTGTTCGATACAACGTTGTCAACATAAAGGTTAAGAAAAGAATACGATGAAAAAATACAAAAACTTAAATTGAAAAATAGTAAAAAAAAGGACTTGTGTTGGATTGGCACTGCATATACCTATATTTATATACTAAATTTTGAGTTTTTAGATTAGATGGAGAATAAAAAAATTGAATCCATATAGAATAAAGAACTTCTATTCCTTGTTTGTTACTTGGTATTAGAGTTCAAATGAAAACCACCCAATTACAGGTAATGCCACAATTTTCTATTTTTTGAGGATCAATCAAATACGGTTTCCTTAGAAAAATATTCTATAGAAAAGGATTCTATAAAAGCAATGAGAAATAGATACGAATAGACCAAGAAAGGAAATAAAAAAACATAGTATAGAAAAGATATCCAAAATGATATAGAAATCACTATCCTACCCTTAGTTTTTATTTCCTTAATTTAATTTTGTTTGATTAGGGCAAAGTTCCTTAAAAACCTCTGCCTTTTTTAAAATATCCTGAACAGTTCCTGTAGGCTGAGCGCCTTTTTCAAGGAAATAGAGAATAGCGGGAACGTTTAAATAAGTTTGATTCTTGATCGGATCATAAAAACCCACTTTCCGAAGATCTCTTCCTTCTCTTCGAGATCGAACATCAATTGCAACGATTCGATAGACGGCTCATCGGGATAGATGTAGATGAAAAAGAACCCCCCCCCCTAGAACCGTATAGGAAGTTTTCTCCTCGTACGGCTCGAAAAAAAATGATTCGAAGTTTTATCTATGGATAAAATTTGATTAGAATAAATAGGAAAGGAATCCGTAAAATAAATTAATAAATTCTATAATTTCAATTTCACTCATTTTTATTTAGCTTACTTCCTGAAGAAGAAAAAATCATTTGTACTCATAACTCAAGTTCAATAATATAATATCTCAAATATCTTAAAGAAAAATCTTTATCTTTAATTTAATATATATATATTTTTTTGAGTGGTCTTTAACCCACCCTTTTTGTCTCGTTTAAAATCTATTTTGATTCGTTATTCGGATCCGTGAGACAATTGAAGTGGTGTTTCCTTGTTCTGGGATCCTTTATCTTTGTTTTAAATCATTGGGTTTAGACATTACTTCGGTGCTTCTTAATCCTTTCAAAATGGTAGCAACATACCCCTTTTGCGATTTCTTTCTATCAAAGAATCATACCGACGGTTGATTCGTGCGCGATACACTGCGTATCGAAAAAGTTTTAGCCGTTCCAACAAATTTTTTGAATTGAAAAATTGCTCGAATCGGATCCTTTCGATTTCTATATCGAAGATATCGAAGATATACTTACGAAGTTGTTCCAATTTATGAATTGGCATTAACCCTAGATCGTTGCCCCTGAGAAATTAATCAATACTTTCTACTCGAGCTCCATCATGAACTATGTTACATTACAACCCAATAAAAAAAGAGAAGGGCTCTAGTAGAATAGAACAAATGACGTCGAGCCAAGAGCACCTTCATTCCTATATAAAATAAAATGGTGGATGTAAGAAAAAGAATCCACACCGGATCGTGTCCTTCAAGTCGCACGTTGCTTTCTACCGCATCGTTTTAAACGAAGTTTTACCATAACATTCCTCTAATTTGGAACCAGTACGGAATTGATTCAATTATGGAATCATGAATAGTCATTGGTTCAGTCGGTACAGAGACAAAGTAATTTATACAGAGACAAAGTAATTTATATTTTTTCTTATCTACATAGATTATTTTTCTGAAGAAATATTAGCAAGACCCCAGCTTTTTTGTATGAATGGAACGTTTTTTTATAAATATCTATTTCAAAAAAATATCTAACAGAAATATCTAGAAATCTAAACTAAATAGATATAGAAATAACATAACTAACAGAAATCACACGAAAAAAGAAATTCTATTTTACTCTGCCTCTTCAAGTGACTCAATAAGATAGACCGGCCCATTTCCAACTTCCCAAAGAGTCAACCCATAAGGAATCATTACAAATCTTGATACTTGAAAAAGTTTCCAACTTCTCCATCATTATTTGAGTCAAGTTTTACAGTAAAGACTCCCTTTTATTATCATTATCATAAGAAATAAGAAAGAAAAATCTCTGTTTCTTTTCGAATGGAATTGTCAATGATGTAAAGCAAATAAGCTAAATCAAACAATAAAAAAAAATATCGAAAATATATATCATATCATTGTTAAATAAAATATTTTAGGGATGCCAATTCTTTTTCACAAAAAGGGAAACACTATTGTCACTGAAACAGGATAAGAATACATACCTATAGGTTAAGCGCTTCCTCTTTTATATGTATTTTCATTTCATATTTTTTTTAACCTGATGAGGTTAAGTAATCTTTCTACAACTATGATCTACGGCCCATCTTAGCTTTATCTGGGTCACAAAGGGGTTCAGTTACTTTTGCATATCATTTGAACTCGATTTAGTTCAGTTTGTGAAAAACTCAGATATGCTTCCGCAAAGAATCATTCAAAATCAAAAAAGAAGGAAGAATGATATAATATTCTATGCAATATTAGACCTTGAAACAGAACCTCCTTGAACAAAAAACAAATATTAGGATACAATGGATACGCTCTGGGACGGAAGGATTCGAACCTCCGAATAGCGGGACCAAAACCCGTTGCCTTACCGCTTGGCTACGCCCCATTTCTATTTTTATTGGACACTAATACTAATAAAGAATAATATTGGTATTAAGTCTTCGTCAATTCCAGTCCAACTATCTAGAGAAACTCTTTTTTCTTTATATTTATAGAATCTATTATAGATTCATGCTAGGATTTTGGCATGTGTATATCTAGAATTCAACTGAATTTATTGATCATTACATATAATTCAATTAAGATATTGTATGAAAGTATGATTTCTTCTATTCTCCTTTGAGAATTGGAGGATTTTTGATTGAGCAGAAAAAAAAAAAAGAAGGATTTTTTTGTTTACCTTACTTTCTTCATTTTTCCTTAACTCAATCAAAATGCAATTATTTCGACGAAAAAAAAGTCTGTTATGCTTAATATTTTTAGTTTGATCTGTCTTAATTCTGCCCTTTATCCGACTAGTCTTTTCTTCGCCAAATTGCCCGAAGCCTATGCTTTTTTGAATCCAATCGTAGATGTCATGCCAGTTATACCCCTGTTCTTTTTTCTTTTAGCCTTTGTTTGGCAAGCTGCTGTAAGTTTTCGATAAGAGCTTTAATACTATCCTAGAAAATTCATGATTTATTCGAGAAAAATTATAACAATTGATAAGATCAAATAAGTCTGACAGTATGAACCTTCGATTCAAACTCTCGGATAGTCGCGAGAAATCCGGCTCGCCCTATTTCCTTTCCCCATTTTAATCCTTTTTCGGGGAAATACCTTATGAGCTTAGGGTCCCTTAGAATATCTAATTGTGGGTATGAAAGTGATTTGTGGTAATTAAATTAAAGACTCTTATTACAAATTTCAACTTCATTTGATTTGAATTTCTGAACATTCTTTTCTATTTCTATAATTCATTTCTTGGTGTCAAAATAGGATATGTGATATAAAAGTGGAGGATCTATTATCTTTTCTCGTTTTTCTTTTTCAAAAAATGATCTTGGAGGTTGTGTAATGCTTACTCTCAAACTTTTCGTTTACACAGTAGTAATATTCTTTGTTTCTCTCTTCATTTTTGGATTCCTATCCAATGATCCAGGACGTAATCCTGGACGTGAAGAATAAAATAAAAATTTAGTTTTTCTTGTTTGATTTTACAATTTTATTAAGATTTTATTTTAGCTATTCCACATATTTAATTTAATTAGGAAAAAAAATAAAAAGGGGTTTGCAAAAATTGAAAGAAAAAAATAGAAAGTCATCAACGGAAACGGAAAGAGAGGGATTCGAACCCTCGGTACGAATAACTCGTACAACGGATTAGCAATCCGCCGCTTTCGTCCACTCAGCCATCTCTCCCAATTGAAAAAGATAATTACTATGTTACATTACACATCAAGTAAGGATTAAATAAAGTATTTCTTTTACATTCTTTATCGTTATTATAGAATTAGCAATTCCATTTAGATGCTCGAAAGATCCAAATAGAATAGAAAGATAAATAAAGAAGACCTTCTTGCTTTTATTTTGTTCGAAGTGCCTTTTGGGCCTGGCCCGGTCAATACCCAGCCGGGCCTTTTTTTGTTCCAATGAATTCCCGTTTTTTTGTTTATAGGCAACATACTCTAAATAGCCAATTTGGTATCTGTGTAAAAATTTCCCTTCTGGGGTTTACATATACTTATCATTTTTGTTATAATAGAATCCATAAATTGAGAAGGATTTTTGATTCAAAAGAATCAATTAAGTATGTATCCATTTGTATTTTCTTATGTCATTAGGGAAACCAAATTTTAGATTCAAATCCAAGAATAAGTCACGAATTCTCAGTCAACGAATAGTTAATGGTTCCCTTTTGTCATAAATTTCGGCTTTTTTAAGCGAAAATAGACATTTGATTTTTCAATAGAAAGGTTAGTGGAAGTTTTTCGGCATTGTGGGAAGATACAATCAATCAATCAAGGGGTAGATCAAATACATTACAATAAATAAATTAATTAAATACAATAAGAAAGGATAAAAACTTTTATAATTTTTATACATAAATTTAGATTTAGAAAAAGGATTAAAAAGGGGATGCAAGATGCAAGTACAAAAAACTAAAGTTTAGTAATCCAACCGAAAAAGAAAAATTTTTTCCTATTGTGTATTGTTTTGGCGGCATGGCCGAGTGGTAAGGCGGGGGACTGCAAATCCTTTTTCCCCAGTTCAAATCCGGGTGCCGCCTCATCAACAAATGAATCTAAATCTCTTATTCTGTTCTGCTGTCTTATTCTGTTCTGGGGATTTTGTAAAAGCTTGGAAATCCTTGAATCTAAAATTCAAAGAAAGATTATATTGGATGGATTTTTTTTATAGTTTATAGAAAACAAAAAGTGCAAAAAAATTATTTTTTTAGACCCGTCGTCAAGAGTATAATATACTATCTCCCAACTCCTTCAGAGAGACAATCGGGAAAGGGTACGAATTAGATCAAATAGGAAATAAAAGTATGTAATAGATAGCAATTTTTTTTACTTTGAAGGGCAAGAAAAAGGAATGGGTCTCTTTTTTTATTACTAGATAGAATAGATGTTCCATTCCATTAGTAACATTCCCTTATAGTGTCATTGTATATTTTACTTGGATTTAGTCTTTCCCGATTAGAAATCATATAGGAATTTTTGAAATGGATTTATTTGACTGGTTCATCAACAGTGTTCGGCCAGAATCCCTTTTTGACTCTGGACCATTCATTCTACTATTATTAGTGAGCAATAATGGAATAATTCTATCATAGAGATAAGGGATATAATTCACATGGATATAGTAAGTCTCGCTTGGGCTGCTTTAATGGTAGTCTTTACATTTTCCCTTTCACTCGTAGTATGGGGAAGAAGTGGACTTTAGAAGCACTCCTAATTTAGTTAACGGTATCAATTTTTTATAGATCGTTCTGCAACGCATTTTTTATTTAAATTGAAAATTATTTCAATTTAAATAAAAAGATCCTCGTTTCAAAATTCCCTTGGATTCTAGTGGAGATGAAGAAATGTATTCTATAACAGTAAAACGATTTTTTCAGATTCATCGGAATAAATAGATGTATCAAAGAAATAAAATCGGGTCCTACGTCAATTCCATATATGGATTAATAACTACATAGATTGAAGATAGAAGCTAATATAGTATACCAACTTTATTAGAAAGTCAAGTACAATTTTATTTTATACGTTACTATAACACTAATAGAATAGAGAGTATGATAAGAAAAAAATTTCTTTCTTACCATACTCTCGGATCTCATAGAATACCGCCGATTATAGCCCGTTGATTTCATTTAATAGAATACTTTTCTTTTGATTTCTTCAAATTCAAATATGGATAAGAATTCAGAAGTCAAGTTTCATTCAAAGTAATTAATCGTTTTGACTGACTGTTTTTACGTAAATTATAAGTAGAAAGGCAGTAGGAACTAAAATGAACAGTGCAGTAGCAATAAATGCAAGAATATTTACTTCCATAATCTCATCGTTTTTTTATTTCACAATAACTCGGGATTTAATCCCATAGAGATGATAAATCTTTCACCTATCAATTCAATGAATGCATTACCTATCGACGATCTTGAATCGGATCAATATCATATCATGAATAACAATATCTGAGCTATTAAATTAATTCGTCGTCGAGAATTGAATAGTATAACATACGAAGATCCTTTATCCATACCGAATCCAATCTTGGATTCCCGGACCGAGCAAAAATTCCTTTTTTATACTTCTTTTCTGTTCTTTTTTTGTATGTAGTCAAACGAAGTATCATCTAACCACCCATCCGTTTCCATTAAAAACCCCAAAAGAGAGGAATTAGGTTCTAAATTTTAATGATCCAATTTTCTTTGGAAGACAAAGAAGTATGAGAAAGATGAGGCGCGGGATAAAAGATGGAATATTCTATCAACTTCACTATTTTAGTTATTTTAATTTTAGTTTAGGGTTTATTCTTTCTTTGACAGAATCCTGAAAAAAAAAAAGAGAGGAAACCTCTTCGGGATTCAATTATGCTCTCTGTCCCCTCTTTCACAGAAAATGGAGAGGCGAATTGATGTACTTATTGGATCCGTCGGGACTGACGGGGCTCGAACCCGCAACGTCCGCCTTGACAGGGCGGTGCTCTAGCCTATTGAACTACAATCCCAGGGAAATAAGAAGAGATCTAGCAGAAATTTTGAATTCTTTTTTATTATCTTGTATCAGGTAGGGTATTTCTTAAGAACAAGAGAGTTCTACCGTCTGATAGTAGATTGGCAAATTGTTGGGCCGAGCTGGATTTGAACCAGCGTAGACATATTGTCAACGAATTTACAGTCCGCCCCCATTAACCACTCGGGCATCGACCCAACGCCTAAATTTTTTAGACGTTCCATAATAAACTTCCTTTCGTCTACCAGGCAGACTTGACAAATACGGCTACGGATCATTTGATAGAAAATACCACTCCTATAGTCTTGAGTCTTGGTACACCCCCAGAGGGACTTGAACCCTCGTTTTCTCCGTGAAAGAGAGAGGTCGTAACCACTGGACCATAGGGGCCTACGGCCGCCTTCATAAATCAACTAGAAATAAAAGGTCCCGAGTGCCGGCCAAATCAAAAAGCACTAGAATATGGATAATAAGACAAATACCATAGGTAATAAGAAAAATACCTTGAGGTAATATAAAAATAGAATAGGAAAAACATAATAGGTAATAAGGCCTAGTAGGGCTACCTTATTAACTTTAACTTAATATAACTCAGGCCGAGATCCGTCTTTAGTAGATCCATAGTATATAAATCAAACGGAAAAACTCCTTAAGTATTCTGGGGGTTAGTTAATGGTAATCAAATCAAACTTTACCATTAAACTATATAACCTTGAAACTTTATTTCATTGGTCTTTCTCATCTTTATCTCTCTCATTCACAAAGGGTTATGCGTTGGATCCATGATCCTTCACTCTGCAGTAGATTCAAGATGGTTTACCAAAATAGGATTTGGTCGGTCAAATTATATTGACCCCTAAGTCATACTGTCAATTGACAACACGACAGGAGGGTAATAAAAGAACGGAGAAGACATAGATATAGATATAAAATAAATAAATTAGATAGATATATCTGCGTTAATAATAATAAATATTCATATCATATAGTTTTCTGGTATTCAATATTCAAGTAGATTAGAATATCAATCAAGTAGATTAGAATATCAATATCAATACCGTTATATTATACTATAAA